GAAGGTTTTTCCGTACCAGCTCCTTCTACCTATACCGCAGTTGAAGCACCTAAAGGAGAATTTGGTGTCTTTCTGGTCAGTAATGGAAGCAATCGTCCTTACCGTCGTAAAATAAGAGCACCTGGCTCTGCCCATTCACAAGGACTCGATTCTATGTCCAAACATCACATGCCAGCAGATGTGGTCACCATCATAGGTACTCAAGATATTGTGTCTGGAGAGGTGGATAGATAGGACTACGTCTTGCTCGATCAGGACCAGCGCTTTATTGCGAGCCAAAACCTTGATGGTCCCAAACTATTACGCCTTAACGAGATGAACAATTTCCATAAAAAAAAACTGAAATTTCCATAAAAAAAAACTGAATTTTCTTTCTGTTGTTGGTCTTTCCATTTCATGAACGCAGAGCCAAAACGAGAACGGGTTCAGTCGAACACAGTGTAGATAGTATATAGAAGTGGAAGAGTCTATTTTGTGAAACAAAAAAGGTTATTTAGTACAAAGATTTTCTTTTTTTTCTACTTTTTCTTTGGTTGAGAATAGGTCTTCCCCTTTATCCTCTGGTTACTAAACCTATGAAAATAACAGGTAATCATGCAGCTTGCCAGAATCTCAAGTCCAGAATGAAGACAGCATGCCATCCGCATTGAAAAGAAACTAAACTACACTTTGTCTTACTCATGCCGGACTTCTTTTCACTCCGAGCCGCCAACGCTCGATATAAAAAAGCTGCTTAGACTTCTCACTTTATTAAGAATTCCATCACCTGTTCATCAATTTGCACTACTTATATACAAAGGCGCATCATTACCTTGGGTGCGGGTCTAACTCTATCAGAAAGCCTTTCTCCCATGAAATCAGTTAGCAGAACTTCACAACTCCATGTATCAGTCTTTTTCAATTAAACATAAACTTCACTGCGAAAGCACGCTCCATACTTTTTTTTTTCATTTTCAAAACCCATCTTTCTTTAGGAATCTCGGGTATATAATAAATTGGGCTAGGAGAGGGCCTTTATCTCTCGGGTAGCCTTGTCCTGTAAGGAAGCAGTTCCAACTCTGACGAACAAGGAGTAAGTCAGAGAAATCGTCGTTTGACGTAAGAGTCAGACTTTTCTTTCATAGAGAGTCACACCGGCCTGTTGGTACTTTCAAGAGACATGACTATGTGTGTGCTATTCGCGAATTAGAGTGTCGTCTTTTAGGCGACGGATTGAATCCTTTTTCTTATTCTTTGATTGGTTTTCGCTATTTCAGTTGCCTGCTTTATGGCATTTTTCGTAGAATAAGGCGGGGCCCCGTTTCAGCAATGGAAGAGGGGAGAGGGAGTAGGAAGTAAGCCCCTTATTTCTTTCAGTCTCGGCTTTTCGACCTGGAGGAGAAAGCGACAGCTACATGTGCAACCCTATGAAGTGCACGTATCCGTGTAGAACTCGACATAAAATCAAGAAGGCTCCCAATCTTTTTGCTATTTTCATCGACTTAGATTCCAGTAGATATCGGGACTTCTTCCTTCCCCGAATCAGTTAGTCAGTCATTCAGTGAATACTCCCACCAATTTGTCAATGAGTTCGTCCCAGCAGTAGAATAGTAGTCCACAAGGATCACCAGACAGAGTTCGAACGGCTTAGCTTGCTTTCCATAGCACACACACGTCTACGATAGTAGGCACAGGCCCGCTACGGAGCTCATCGAACTTGTAGAGTGAGACCTGTGCTCGATACTAAACAGTGCTTTTTTCGGTATGATTCACCACATCCCTGTACTCACCTTGGTACGGTTCTTCGCTCGGCGCTTAGCTCATTCTTTGACCCCGGACATCAAACGGCATTACTCTTATAAAGAAAAAACCAAACTAAACAACCAAGCTCGGACGGTGTAGAAGAGAAAAAGTGACGGATTGAGATCTGAGCAGGAATTTTGCCCAGGTGAGTAGCTACCTTTTATTTAGGGTGGTAATTGGTTTAAAGGTCGAGCAGCTTCAGTAGTTCCCTCTCTAACGCCCGCAGGAGTCCCGGGAAGATAGAGGCACGACAATCCGCTATGCGCAGACTGATCACTCGCGGCACACATTCGTCATGATCGATGATTGCAATGCGCTTCGATTTCATATACTGACTTTTTCGCTTTCTCTTTCGTGGAAACTCTCATAACATCCGACGCTATATATGCGTCCATCCTTTCATTAGAATACATTACATAATGGGCACTCGACTGAAAGTCAAAGAGAGTTAGTTACTTCACTAAAACTCGGGAAGCAGAAGCCCTTTTGAAAGAAGCTATTCAGGAACAGATGGAACTCTTTTGACTTCAGGAACACAATCAGTAGAAAAAAATGGATTAAGAATTTCAATTAATAACTTCTTTTTTATTATTTCGTCATAATTAGTTATTATAGAATATAGAAAGATGACCGGCTAAGGCTCTGCGTGGACTACCAAAACAAGCTTGACTTGGTCAAAGGACTTTCTTTCATCTACTCGCTTCTCCTCGAATTGCATTTGTTTACATGATTAGGCTTAGGGAAAGACGAAAAAAGAGAAGATGTGGCTGCTTGAGAAGGGGAGTTAGGAGGCTTTGAAAGGTAACTGAATCCGTTAGCGGTGTTGGAGGACTAGCAATTTCATCAGCTGTTGATGCAATAAAGTGATCCTAGGAGCTGCACATGAGGGGGAATGGACGGTGCATCGAGATTTAGTAAGTGTTCCATTAGGAGCCTATATCTGAAGTTAGAGTGATTCTTGCTGGCTTGGGAATAGAATAGGAATGAAGCCAATCTAATCTTTCCTGCTATTCAATCATCAAAGTTTGAAACCGGGAAAACGCCGATTTGGATGCCTGTTTGTTTAGGAAAGGAAGTGGACTTGCAACCGGGGAAAATGAAATTGGATTTGAACCAAGCGAGAAAAAGCTTATTCTTAAAGAAAAAGAGGACGAAACGCTTGCGCGCTAGCGCGCAAAGCCTTAATTAATTAGAATTCTTTCGAGCCTACGCTTGCTTCTTCCAGAACTTAAAGCAAGCTTTGGCAACATCGGTGCATTCATTACGAGTGATATAGTGAGAGAGATGACCTTGCAGATCGGTGGCTGTGCTCATTAATGTTTTTCCGTATGTATATAATAGGCATAAAGATACCTTTCACTATCTTACGAGTGAGGAGATCGCAAACAACACTTGATAGATCTTTTTTAGCAGAAAGTTCTGCTTTCAAGAAATCCTTGAGCTCTTCGAGCATGAAAGAATAAACATCTTTGATAGATCTTTTTTAGCAGATTGGATGAGATTCGTTCTCTCAGCAAGGGTTTCATCCATCAAGAAGTAACTCATGATCTGATATGCACTCGCAGAGGCGTCTTGCGTAATAGGGGTGTTACAAATAAGGTCCGTATTATTAGAGACAAATCCTCTTATACTGGCAAGGAACTGAAAGGGACGTTTAGCATCCCGAGCTAACTCGATTGGGTTGTTATGAAATTGATATAAGTTGTTATGAAGCCAGTCTAGGCCTTCATCGACTGTAACGAAACTCTTGTAATGGAAGGCTGCTGAAGCAAGAAATGGTATATCTTGAAGCTTATAATCCTTAGATTTGCGGGTGTCGGCAAAGACGAGAAGGCTTCTCGCTAGATCGCGCTCATGGAAATGCAAGATACCACTGCGATAGATTCGACCTCGAAAGTCGAGAAAGGCCGGCAAATAAAAACGATAACCATTGTAGGCAGTTGCAAGCTTGATAATAAATTGCACCTAGCAGTTTGCACAATTTATATTACTCGTAAAATTATGTAATAATGTATTAAAACCACATAAAAGTTTTATAACTTCATCCTTCATTAAAACTCTCTAAGTATGCCGGATACATCTTTATGCCTCTTTGAGGCAAGAAATCCTGGCGTGAGTAAACCATTGTCAACTAATGACTCCTCATTATCTTGAATATATTTCAAGCAATCACTGTTGATTTGAAAGGCCTGACTCTGAAGCGCGTTCATTACACAACACAAATCCTCAGCATTATTCTGTCTAATATCAATATAAAAATTATGAAGGTCACCGGAACTTAACAGGCGGTAACGATCATATATTTCCCCTGTTGGTCCACTTAAGTAACCCCCTGCTAGATCGGACAAGGTTTTGGGTTTTTCATCCGGTTTGGTGGCACTCCAATCTCGAGGTTTGCATACCATTGGAAGGTTGAGCTTGATCGGTAGTCTTTTGATATCAAAGTTGCAGGCAACGTAGAGATTATTTGGAAGATAATAAGATCCTTTACTAGTCCTCACTTGGGCTGATCCGTCCCGTTCCGCGTATAATTTGATCAATTCCCGTTCCTCCATGAATTGAACTAAGCCGGCACTTTTTTTTAGGGATACATCATCTCCAATTTGGCGATTTTTCTTCCCTTCAGATCCTTGATCTTAAGTCCAATATCTTTGGGCATAGAATACGGTGTATTACACCTGCGACTTTTTAATAAAGCAGCTTGTGACCGGACACTATACTCTAGTTGTTCAACCAAATAGGTAATACGAACAGTTGTGTCCTCTTGTGCGCTAAAAAGCACACTCAGTACATGAACAATTAATGCCTCAATTGTATAATGACCGAACTCGGAAAGCAATTCCATTTCAGCTGGTTTAAGTGATCTTGCTTTAAGATAATCCTTAGCACACGTGTCATGATCCCTTATTAATATTTTCATTATGTTGGGAACACTCTTAAACATAGATTTATCATCGAATAAAATAGTCATGTCCTCAAGTCTCTGTTGGAGTTCTTGTAATTGCGCTTCATATAGCGTAAACGTTTTTTAGTACAAGTAGCTTTACCTTTCTGCAAAATCTCTAATACTTCAAACTTATACTGAAGTGTTTGACTAACATCTTGTTCTAATACCTTATCCAGAATTGTGTTACTTTCATCTTCTTCTGATACCATATCCAGAATCAGTCCCTTAGAAAGATTTTCCCGATGTAACTTAGATTTTTCTATATTTTTATACCTCTATAAGGGTATACGTATGTTCTAGTATCTTTTGCGCGGCAGTTCTGGAATAAGAAGAACGCTGAGAAATAGCATTGCGGGCAGGAATAAAATAAAGATGATGCCCGTGACAATAGAAAGAACTCATATTGGATTGGTGCGAGGCTGAACACTGGAGCCAAAAGGAACTATAGATGGCTTGGAAGATGTATCACGAGAATCGGTAGAAGATTTTGCTAAAACCAACTCAGTATGTTGAGATTGCAAAGTACCAAGCCCTGTCTCCTCAGAGATAAGTTCAGCAACAGTACTGTCCAATGAGGGGAGAAGGTGCCTGTTTAAGAGAGAAGCTCTGGTAGACTCAAACTCATCCCGGGGAGCCCTCAGAAATTGAGTAAGTCTCATACTATCACGATAGTCAACAAACTTCTTAGTATCATCAATGCAATCCCATTGTGGTTCTGACATGGCCAGTTGATCCCTAAGATAACTCATCTTAGAATAAAAATTACCAATAGACTGACCAGGTTCCTGTCGCATCTTATAAAGATTACGCATGAGCTGGTACCGATGAGCAAAGTCTGCTGAAGGTGCAACTGACTGATGCTAATAGGACTTTTGTCTGTACTGAACCAATCGATGGATAGAGCTTTGTTGTCGATCGCCAGATGTAATTAGCTTGCGACAATATCTTCAACCTGCTCATGGCTAGAATAAGACAGCTTCGAAGACGAATAATGCTATGCCCTACTTTATCTTTTATCTGTCTCCCACCCATTTTTTTCCCTAAGAAGAGGGGTTCCACCGTCAACTTAAGTTAAGGAACCCCAACTCAAAATAGTTCGTTTACCTCTTGTGTTTACAGCAAAATCTCTATCTAAGTCTTGACATCCAATTCCTTACGGCAGAGCACACTCTTGATATAGAGGAATCGCTGGGCGGTTCCCTCAGCTAATTCAGAAGCCCTTCTTTCGATTGACTCAGCTACTGATACAGTTACATTGTAATCTGCAACCTGCCAGTAAGTAGAGATATGGATAGAGGGGACAGCCTTGAAGGCCTTGCTATCGATATCTACTTTCTCCGGTGAAATAGACCTAGGCGCATTAGGAAAGGAATATTCTTTATTACCGGGTGAATATAGAAAATGCGTCATCTCATCTCGGGACTCCATTTTTCTTAAGTCAAATAGGTCGATGCCCGGTTATTAAGTCATCAAAAGGGCGAGACATTCTTGCTTTTTTCGCCTAGCCTAGTTGAAAGACTAGCTCGAATGTCTTTTTGAGCACTAATAAGAAGCTGCTACTCCGCTCATTTCCAACCGGAAAGGCAGGATTCATTCTCGTATCCGAATTGAAAGGATGGGTTGGCATAAGACCTGCTTTCACCGCTGGCCAGGCATACTAATTCGTTCGCATAGGCAGACTATCCAACCATGAATTCCTCTTCTTTTCCCGGCTAGAGTAGGGATGGAAGGACCACCCGATTCTGCATAAGGCTATTCTCGGCTAGGAGGTTCACGCGGGTTATGCTTTTACTGCTACTGGATTGCTCTCAATCGGCTATCAACTACTTTTAGGGGGGATCCATTGAAATTGTAACTGCGAATGGAAGTTATAAACCAAAGAAAAATCTTCAAAGTCCTTTCTTTGGTTCTTTGTTCAAACATTTGTAAAGTGAAGCAAGTTAAGGATGTGCGATAGAGGGACCATGAACCTAGAGACAGCTTTTTCGCTCACTGCAACTCTAGGTATGGGGTCTTATCGAGTCGCTTTATTTCATTTGATTACTCATGCCTATTCGAAAGCATTGTTGTTTTTAGGATCTGGATCCATTATTCATTCAATGGAAGCTATTGTTGGTTATTCTCCAGATAAGAGTCAAAATATGGTTCTTATAGGTGGTTGGTTTAACAAAACATATTCCAATATTTCTTTTATCAATGAACGAGAGGTCAGGCAGTTAGAGAGGAATACCCGGCTCCCTTCCTACTACTTTTAGTTGAAATAAAGAAAAGATAGAAGGAAAGAGAGATTCTAAAAGGAAGGCATTCATTACAGTTGAAATAAAATACTAGAATATAATTGTACAAAAGTAAATGCATCGAAGGCAAATAGCCTGCAATCTATTACCTCCTATCCATGATAGTTAGTCGTTCGCCTGGACTATGCCGAGAAGGGATTCTATTACTCGAATGACAAGGTATGAAGTCAATCGACTAAATAGGAGAGGGGCAGAGACATGAAAGGAGGACCTTGAGCGTGGATAAGAATTTCAGATCACCCATTCAACAGGGTATGGGCAGGTATGGTCTTGAGTCTATCAAGGTGGCTTAGCTCCCAAGATCGGATGGACCTGGCCCCTATAGGGAATAGGTCTAAGCGTAACCACTCACCTCACCCGTAATTCAAAGCACTCCCTGGAATCCCGACTTGGCACTGTGAGTATTCTTCATCAAGTTTGCTAAACTTTCAAGGAAGCGAAGCAACTACTCAACGGTGTGAGCCGGGTTTGTCGTTAGCTGTCGAAGTAGGGGGAGGAAAGCTAAACTAACTAGTAACTTAAAGTAAAGAATGGAGTAGCCCATAGTTCTCCTCGAGTAGTGAAAAACTATAGTGATAGTACGCCCGTATAGCTCACTGAAGAAGAAGACCTTCTATAAGAAGCAGTTGAATCCGAACCAGCCCACCCACCAGCACTAGTAGCGGATTACCCAGCAGGTGATTCATATCCATATTCAGTTTATGCCGCAGCAGATCGAAATCAAGGTGACTTCCATTCTTTTTTTCTAATAGCGGAAGGTCAAATCAAAAACATCGGTTGAAAGAGGGGCAGATCTGACCCCGCTTAGACTGATTTAGTAAGAAAGATGTTCATTATAGAAACCTCCTCTACTCAAAGCGAGTGCTAAACTAGATTCTTATCAAAGCAATGGGCGGCACAGGAGGCAGAAGAAAAAGTAGAAGCAGAAGCTATTCCTGACTCCAACATTGAGTATAGGTATAGGTAACTGGCCTTAACTCAAGATGCAATGTCTTCATAGCGGTAAGAGTCCAGTACTGGTATAATATAGCCATGGATGGAGAGAGGTCCGAAGCGGCCAAGATTACTAAAGAGCCCTGTATTTAGCCTCTGCACTCGAGCAGGAGACAGTAGGCTGCTTCTTGGCAGACCAGGAATTCTCAGTCTTTATGTGCTCCAAGATCAAAACAATATCCAGTGATGGATCGCCTACTATCTTGACAACCAGCCCAATCCGCATCAGAGAAGGCTGGGCTGGGAGAGTGAACGATTTATGTGGCCAGAGAAGCATAATGAGCCATGCCACGTAGATAGCAATGAATACGCTTAACGGCCTGTATACGAGTAGCGTGCATGTATGGAGAAATCAGTCAAACTTCATGAGAAAGATCGGCTTTTTGAGGGCTGTAGGCCTCTACAAAGACTACGAAAAGTGGACGGATCGCGGGACAGTGAGGTTTAGCTTGGTATTAGGAGACGAGGGAGTCTTGACAGGCTTGCTATTCTCAAGATCATCACGGCACACTTACTATATCTCACAACCGATATTTATGTAAATAAGAGATTATAGTGTTAAGCATAACGAAGTTGCTTGAATGCTTTTATAAGGCGAACAGTAGGTGATAGTTTCCCTGACAGTCACGATTAGTATTAGGATTGTCATTAGCTTGAATGCAGCTATAAAGGGAAGTGTTGCTTCTAGTATCTTTTTCCCCTTGTCGCAGATGCAGTGTAGACTGCAAATAGATGTTAGGATCACCAATAGCGGATACTGTAGAGTTTTTTATGGTATCTCGTCGTGAAAGCAAGGAACTCCAATAGTATCTTTTTATCATTTATTATAGGCTCGTTCCTTAAGAGTGCCCCTGCCAGGGTGAAGATCTTGTGAGTGAGAATCCTTGTTCCAGATTCCTCTACAGGAACAAGAGTAAATCGAGCTGACAAAGAGAGGGGTTGCTATCGAGACATGAAACTTTGATCAAGATGGAGATGCTCCTGTGTCAGTTACTAGTCCATATGTATCAAACGAAGGAAAGTTACCAGATCAGATTGACAATGGAGAGGTGGCAGATCAAGGTTGGACGGATACGGGAATGCCAAGGAAGAGATGGTTGCCAGGGCCTCCCAAGCAATCAATCTTAGGATATGGGAGCGTCTATCATCGACACCAATTGCCGTTAACGCGACAAAGAGATTTCGAATCAGCAGCTATAGAAGGAGTTGTTCCAGAACCCGCTTTAAGAATAACCTTTGTTGTAAGAAGGGCTACTGGTATGACATCAATCACTCTTAGAGTCTTAGCTGGGAACTAAAGTCAAGCTTTCCCGTGTCGAGAAGGAGAGTAGCTAGTTCTCTTGTTGACAGTTAAGTTAGCTCGAAAGGTATTTATCTTCCTCAGATACTTGACCTCGAAGGCAGGGATAGGGCTTTGGGTACGAGACCTACAGGGAGAGGGTTTTGCCATAAACCGGAGTTTATGAGTGAAGGCTACTTAGAACTGGCGAGGTATTCGACTAAAAAAGTCAAGTAGGAAGCAAACCCCTCGACCAAGAAAGGGAAGCTCTTTGCCAGACTAAGCTAAGCTGGAAAGTAGGTTCAACGCCCTACTAAGAAGATGAGGGGACAAGTTCTTGATTTATTCAAAAAAAGGGACAAAGACGGATTCGGAGAAGTTCGAAGATCTCTTAGATCGGAGAGGAATAATTTGAGCTGGGGGGTATATGACTGAGAAAAACTCTTTTTATTCTTTACCGGTTAAGCCCTTAGGGAGAAAGAAGAGTAAGGGGTAAAGATAGAAGCCTAGCAGCCCCGAAAAGCCGAAACCTCTGATTCTGGTCCTTAGGCTAACCTACGATTAGTCAGGAATTTCGTAAGAGAAGAAAGGTCGTAAGTAAGAAAAGCGCTAAAGCCATATTTTAATTACTCAGACTTTCATTCCTTTTATCATGATTCGTCGATTATCTCCTCGAATTCTCTACTTTCTCTACTCATTCCTAATCATTATTTTCTTAGAAAGCTTCTATTTTTTTATTTCAAGAAGTGTGTTATTTGCTTTGTCTGATATTTTGTTCGATTGACCCTTTTTGGGCCTTGTTGGCAAAGGTGGGAATCTCTGTGGTGGGTCGGTCCGTCTATATCTCTTTGATAAAGATAACAGGTTTACCCGGGGCTCTTTCCCTCGCAACATTGAATCCTGTAAGTCACTTCGTTCCCCAGCCCTGAGTTCAGCCTTCTAGGCGAAAAGGTTGGCACAAAAGTTTTCAACCCATCGGGCTTTACTCAACTCGTAAAGACAAAGCAAATCTCGATGAAACCACAGCTAATAGTTTGGCTACTTCATCAACAAAAAGAAGTTTCCCGGCTAACTTTTTCTATATGAAATTCTATGATTTTCCGGTATTTCTCTTGATTTATTAGTGGGTTATTGTCTACGAATACCGGGTGTGAAGTAAGCCATTAACCGTCCCTTTTTGTTAGAGCAGCTAAGCGACTTAAAACCCTCCTTAGAATCCACCGCCTCGCCTTCTTTCGTTTGGTTGTTCCCAAAGCTAGGTAAACAAGAATATAAGGTCAAAATTCCCAACGTGCATTGCTAGTTATCATTTCGCGCATCTGCGCTCCATCCGTTCTCTACGCTTCTGCATGAGTAAGATTTCTATATAATGTGGATCGACTAATTCATTCGGGTCGATAGGAAAAATTCGAAGGAGCTTAGTTTGATGCAATACCGCACAACAGGGTCGAGGGGGTGTTTTCAGCATCTCAGTCGTTTTTTCTATTTATATAGTCATTTGGCATTCGACTTTTTGAAGGCCTTCAAAAAGTTGATTTATGAACTCTATTCCGAATAAAGTCTAAGAAAACAAGTTTCCTCCCGTATGAGAGTAACCAAAAGAGAAAATCTAATAGTAAGAAGTAGCTACATTCGCATAAAACTGTATCTGTGTGTGAGGATGAGTACACTAAGTTCCTTCAGTATCAAGCAGCAAAGCTGTAATCTGTTCCTACTGCATCATTCGCCCGGACTTTCTAGGGCCTTTTGTTGGGATACGGTAATAGTTCCAGCGAAACCCGTCTATTCATTCTAAAGTAGCTGAATTTCTCTTATTCGGGTAACATTCATTCCTGCTGTTTGTGGGTAGTCTTCTCGGTTTATCCTCTGTAATAAGAGGTAAGAGTAGTAGGAGCGATACCGTTGTAGCTAGAGCAGTCAATCCCTTTCTCGAGAAAGTGGTAATGAAGGGTCTGTAGTAAGCAAACCCAGTAGCTGCTCTTAGTAAGACCAGTCACAGGGATATAGGGATATATCGCTAAAAACCAGAGAAAGGTCGATTCTTTTGTTTTCCAAGTAATGTGAAGTAGGTAAAGATTTAAGAAGAGTTTGTCGAGCAACGATATAGTGTTGAGCAGATCCAATACAAAGACTACTCCAAACTCAGTTCTCTCCCCTGATAATGGAAAAGATTTGATTGAGTTGGCTTACTTTTCTCTTCGATAGGAGCTCCACTCTCTTATTTAAGCCCATTATATATATACGTAATTTCTTTCTTGTTATAACTAAAAATGGTTGCCTATTCTTTCACTACTAGTTGGTTGTTGAATAGAATCTCGTAGTTGAGCTCTTACGGGTAGGAAAGCTGGGAATAGTTGACGGAACTGGCTTAAAATAAAAAGGCTCTAAGGCAGCAGCTTTAGGTACTACACTCCATCTAAGGCAAGAATAAATATCCTTCAACCGTCACTGTTATGGATATTACCATTAGCAGGACTTCTTATTCTACTTCCACAGAGTAGGCTTAAAGATGGGAGGAAAATTGTTGTTTTTTACTGCGCTTATTTTCAAGCTTATCTTGCATATTCTTTTTTACCAAGAGCTAGCTTATGGATCAGATATCGATATCGGAAGATCAGGCCCATCACTTCTTCTTGACTTCGATGATTTGCCTGCAGGAGGTTGGAGAATGAGATAGAAAGCTAACTAGAGTAGGGGTAGAGGGGCTGTGTATATCTATTCCAATCGGGGTGATAGCTCGACTCGACAAATGGGATAGAGAATCAAAATAGCGCGGGTCACCCCCATCATGACGATTCAAAGTCAAGGTGTTGTTCGGATATTGATCGTAGCAATCCATTAATTGACTTCATTGGATGGGTTCAGGCTTGCTTGACTCGATGACAGGAAATTCTTCAAAGATCTCTTTTCCGCTACGCCGGGTTATGCCACTTCTCCTTGTCTTTTTTTTACGCTGCCTAACTAAAAGTTGGGGTTAGGCAACGCTTGGAGATAATCATCCTATCGGTAATCGATGTATTCAAGACGGTGTGTAAAACATCCTAATTCATACCTTCCCGATCAGGGACAGCTTCCCGATCAGGGACAGCTTCCCGATAAGGGGCAGCTTCCCGTACGCAAAATTCCTGTACGCAAAAGGGACGATATGGAGCTCACCTTCTTAGATACAGTGAGGCAGGGGCTCAAAGACGGGGGGCCAGCCTATCTCCTAAGCACCATTTTTCCCTTAAGAGAAGTCTCGGATCAGGACTTTAAGGAAAAGACAACGTCGGGATCCTCAAGTCTCACCAGATCGATGAGGTGACTCAAAACCCCTTTTTGCACAAATTTTGATTAAAAGATTGGTTTCCCGCTTGCTTTGACTAAGCCAAGCTTGAAAGACAAGAATTGGACCACTTTGTGGGGCGAGTTTGCTATTGGCTTGGTCCGGAAGGCGCCCATTGCTCAGTTGGATAGAGTACCAGGCTACGAACTTGGTGGTCGTGGGTCTTGTAGATGTGGTATCTGGTTTTCCCTGTCCCCAGTAAAGAAAAGAGAAAGCAGCCAGTGAGCATTTAGAACCCTTCACACCACGAACAGCATGAGGAAGGATCAAGAGTAAGCCAACAGGCTCAATCTAAGAAGTACTAGTTGTTAGCGCGAACAAGCAAGTCCATCTGCGCAGAAATTCCCCTCTCTCTAGCAATCAATAAGAAAAGTCCATTGGGCTCAAGCTTTCTCTCTTTATCCGCCGAACCAGCCAATCTTGAAGCTAGGCGACATCAGAAAGGGCAGGCCGTCGCTAGCATGAGTTCAAGGTCGGAACCGCAAACAAAGCAAGCTACAGCTCGAAAGAATTATAATTAATTAAGGCTTTGCGCGCTAGCGCGCAAGCGTTTCGTCCTCTTTTTCTTTAAGAATAAGCTTTTTCTCGCTGTAGCTTGCTCCTTTCTTTATTCTCGCTACTACGGCTATGGGGATCGAAAGAAAGAGATTCCTTTCTTCTCGTTTCGCTCAATTCAACTCCACATACAGCAAGGTATTCTCAAAGGGCTTTGCCTTAAGGCGCGGGGTTTTCATTCAATAAACAAGGAAGGGGATTGAAACACCCGGCTATGGCTATCGAAATGAAAGGGAAATTACTGTTCCATTCAAGGGGTTATTGAGGTAATTTTCATTCTTTTTACGTGGTTATAGCGGGTTTTTACCTCAACATCGGCTCTTTCGAGCTCCATTTATTGATTCCCCGGGACCAATAGCAGCTACATAAATTGCTTCATTCTCTTTCCGGTTTGCTTTCCCTCAACTAAGGCTATTGGGACCCATAGAAGCTCAATTGGTTGCTTTCTTCCCCGCCGATCGACATTGATAGATGGATTCCCGGTGTTTATTGAAAGCAAACTCACCTGCAAGAGCGAGGAGCAACGGACGATTCTACGATTTGTTTTTTCGTAAGATCGTCCGCAAAAAAGACAATTTTTCGTCGAATTAGAGATGAAAGATAGATAGAGAAACCTGCCTTCGTTCTCGCTCAAGCTAAAACTCAGTCTGCTAGCTCAAGTCGCAAGTCAAGTAGTGGAGATCCAGTGACAGACAGAAGGGAGAGTTAGACTGGAATGCAAGAATGAATCTCAAAAAGGTCTGCTCCCGCAGTCAGGATTGCGACTTTGTAGGTTTCCAATAAAAGGTATACGTCAAAATCTTATTTGGTTTACCCGGACTATACCCCTATGTATTCTACTCGTATCGTAGCATGAGACCCTCTCGGAAGTAGTTGAAGATCTCAATATGAAATCCCGGGCTAATTGATTCTTCTTCAACTCTATCTGTCAATGGGGAGATCGGATGACGGACTCCATGGATCGAGCGTTTTCCTTTCTCCTACTATTAAAGTGGGGTGGTTGGGCTCCTCTTTCCCCGAGTCTCAACGTGAAAAAGTCACTGCGGATCGCTTAGCATCGGGGTGATTTACTTCACTGACAAAGACACAGAGGTGGTCGGAATCTGATTCTTGTGCATCGTTGGATGTATCCTGAGGTGAAGTGGCCTGTTTCTCTCTCATTTTTCATCCACACCCTTAGCTACCCTCCTCTATAAAGGCATCACCTCTTTATTGTCAACTTCATAAGGCAATTCCCCCATTTCTTCCTTTGTCACAAGTTCTACGAAATCATCAGTAACTTGGACATGAAATTCTTCCCCTGGTTCGTAGACTCTTTTTTTGTTTGATCAGAATACAAAGCTTCATTGTTCATCTTGAGAGCTTCCCCATTACTCATCTATAGGGAGAGTGGGTGCTATGTGACTTGGATATGCCGAGTCATCCAGCACTTGAATTGCCTGACATGACAGGCTTTCAATGCCTGGGATGTCCATTCACTCAGGTGGCATAAACTCCTTGAGAGTTATTGGAAACTTAGACACGAAATCCATATACTCACTAGGTGAGTCTGAATTCCTTTGCTCTTTCTTTGGTCTTTGCCCCCTGCCTACTTTATTCGGATCGTTCTGACGATGCTTATTCTTTTCTTTTTGATATAACCTCGTCTCAAGGGCCGCCTACATAGCAATCAATCGTCCTTGGCGCTTCCTACTCCTTAGGCTAACACGGGTGCTCCATTCTCCTTGAATATATCTTTCATCATATTTTTCTATTTTTTCTTCCTCTGAAATTGCTCTTCCGGTGCTAGAACTAAGAATAGGCTATGCTTGGCGAGATCTCAGCTATCGGGCAAAGAATATCTCCCAACTATTACTTTGACCGGATTTGAGGTGACCACAGGTTGCTTAGTAGGGTCTATTTTAATGACACCATCATTTAATCACTTTTGGATCTGATTTTTAAGAACTCAACAATATTCTATCGGATGAAAAATAACCCGATAGAATTTTTAGTCTTTGGGATCCCCTACTCGTCCCACCTCATCCGGTCTCTTAGGTTCGGGAAGCTCGATCAACCCTTGCTCTAATAAAGATGTGAAGAAATCTTCAACATCCTCATTTCGAAAGGAATATTCTTTTTCTTTTTGTTTTTTTAGGGTCTCCCTTTACCTTTTTCTTTTGCCTGCGCTTTCAGCAATACAGGTGCTTTATTGGCTTTGTTTGTCTCCACCATTGCAATCGTAGCAGACGTTCCAGCCTTACCCTCCAAACTTAATACCCTTTCTTTCTCAAAATCTGGGCTTCCAGATCATGTGCTTTTGAACATAGTTCTTCTTTAGTTTGGATTGTTTGAGAAGCCAAGATGTGAGACAACTCATATCTGAAGCAATTGATGCACATCTTAAGTTGTTGCGCTTCGAAGAACTCTTGCTCACAGGAGAGTTCCAGATTTATCCATATGGCGATAAAGTCATCAACAGACTCGTGTTGACGCTGCTTGGCTTCCGTCAATTCTGTCACGCCTACACTCCTGTGGGTACTGTAGAAGTGTTTGTGAAACCGAGCCACTTCACTATCTATCCCAATCAGGGATTCACCCAGGAGGCAGCTTGCTATATCATACAAAGGCATCTCCTTCGAGTGATTGCACTTCTTGTCGAAGACATAATGCTCCATTCTTAGAGGTCTCCCCGCAACGGGAAAGAAAGTGTGCCAAGTCTTGCTCTGGGTTGCCCAAAGCGTTGAACATACAGAATTAAGGCATTACATACCCAGGCGGAAATGGTACACTATCGATCCAAGCCGGATAGGGCCGATAAGATGGACGAGACACGTGGTGATGGAAATCTTGAACGTTCTTGAGAATGAAATCTCGCAGCTCCGTAATACTATTCGGCATTGTTTCATAACCCGGGTCATTTTTAGAAGCCGGATTTACCCCTTTAGTAGATCGTGAGCGGGTCTGGTGAAGTTTAGGGAATTGGCATCATGGGTGGTGGTGGCATTTGGGGTATACTACCCAAAAACGACTATAGAGGTGCCCCCATTGGTTGTTGGGTCTGACCAACCACTTGTTGAGCTTGACCCGCCACTTGTTGGGCTTGATTGTTCACACCAACCATACGTGCCGTCCAATTGGCAACTTCAGCTTCTTTTTCTTCCAATCGCCTCCGCAGTTGTGCCAGCCCTTCCTCTATAGTGTTGTTAGCAGGTGGAGGAAGAAAGTTTGATGTGGAGGCAGCATCAGCTGCTGCGACCATAACTGACACCGTTTTAGGAAGAAATTCGTCGGATACACTTCTCGGAGATGGAAGTGGAGTGATTTCAGGAGAGATAACCGGGGTAGAAGCCTCCGAGAAACCTGATGAGGGGATTCTCGGGAACTCCTCCTCAGCCAAAATCTTTAGAGAGAGAAAAAGGGGTTTGTTTTTCTCTCGTTCACGTTGATATCCCGGGAAACCTCTGATTCCGGTCCTTAGGCTAATCAAGCTGCTGCAAAAGAATTCGTGAAGGGGTGGAACGAGCTTACCTTTTAGAGAAAGGGGAAAGGGCTTTTTTTTATCTGAGTAAGACTCTCCCCTTACCACTTACAACATAGGGGGCTATGAGTCGTCATACTCTTCGCTTTATTAGGCATGCCTTGCGCTTGTCTGGGCCACGCAGAGACTTAGACACTACATGCTAGCCTACCAAGTCTGGCTTTTGTCCAGGATGGACCCATTGAAGTCTCTGTTCGAGAAGCCAGCACTATCAGGAAGGACTGCTCGATGGCAGCTGTTGTTATCAGAGTTCGACATCACTTATGTCACGCAGAAATCCATCAAGGCTCGAGCCCCTCCTGCATACTTAAAGCTCCGCCCTCTTTCTTCCAACCAATGCTTGCCATGGCCAGTGCTTCCTTGTTCTTATCTCCATAGAAAGCGAACCGCACTTTTCAATCCGGCCTTCTGCCATTCCTTATCAAAAGGCCCAGCAAGAGACGTCACTACGTACCTCGGCCTCAGGATGAACTCCGGTGTTGAGGCCCGAAGACTGGAAATTCAACCCAACCTAAGCTAATAACAAAGTAGATTTTCAACACTCTAAGTCAACTCAAGTAATAACAACAAAGAAAGATTGAATAAAAAAATAAGACAAAGGAGAACAGAATGCCAGACGAGTAGAAAAGCCAGAGAAAGCCTAAGCCAAAATGTTTCATAGTAGGAGACGGGTATACCGTCAGGAAACTTTGAGTTGTCCCTCCGTAAGTAAGTTGTTCAGTCTTTCCTTCTTATGCAACACGGCTAGAGCAGCTGTGGCCGAACCCTTGTCAAATTCAAAGGAAACCACTTCTCTATATTAATCACACTTGTATGACCGACCGGTAGGCAAGATCTACGAAGTTCTATCGGCAATCCGGTTGTATGTAGGTGGGCCGACCCCAGTGAAGGCTTCCAGCCAAAGGAAGGAATTGGACGACAGGGGAAAACGAGGTTAGACCCCGACGTCCCAATGTGTATTTTTATTCTTCGTTGTTCACAGCTTGACTCTCATTTCTGGAGCGGAAGTCACACAAGCTAAGGCAAAAGGTGGTGGTCTGGAGAAAAAAAAAACGCTACACCACCAGAATATGATAAGATAAAGTCAAGCTAGCCGACTAAGACAGTATGCTACAGCTAACTTTTTTGAGGAAAAGGCTCAAAAAACGAAAAGTAAAGAAGTTGATCACAGGCAGGCAGCCACAGAGCTTTAGGAAGCAAGTCGTCAGACTCGAGAAGGCGGACGAGTACATCCAGAGAATAACTGAAACGAAAAAAGACGGGATAACGCTGGCAGTAAGAAAGCAGGCCATAGTGGCTATTACGAGTAAGGTAGTCCCCAGCCATTGAGATGCCGGCGCCGACTGATCGATGAAAATAACGCCAGCCTGTTAACAGATAAGAGGACTAATACTTCGAATGCAATAAAAGAGCTTGATTGAGATAGTGAGTCCATTGTTGGGAGAGGAAGAGGAGAAGCAAATACGGGTCACTCAAAGCGTATTTCAGTAGTCCCGGTGGAATGATCGTGATTCATTCCATAGAGTTGGGCGGGATTTGAGTCTTTCTCGCGTTATTCAATTGACACATCTCTTGGTACAGGTTCTCTATCCAATTCTATCCCCGAAGTCTCTTTCTCCCGCCAGGCCCCGCCCTGGGCAACCCCGGTCTATAAAACAACTCGACCGAAAAAGCCCCCAAAAGTCGTTTCATCTCCTCTCAAATTATTCTTTGAGGCGCCCCCCTTCTCCTAAGATAAGAAGCTCGTCTGCGCCCCCCTCAGATAAATAAATGGAATGATTTCTCTATTCCAGGGGCATCCTGGAAACCAGGGCTCCTATTCGTTCCCAATTAATGATGACGAATTGCCGTCAATTTCAGATAGTCGTAGGAGAGAAGAAAAGAGGCAAGCCCCCGTTGTGCAAGTGCAAGGGCAAGAGGCGGGGCAAAGCAAAGAGAAAGGGCAAAGGCCCGAAGAGTCATTGGAAAGGCCAGAGGCATTCCAAAGCACGGAGTCAGGCCAAACAAAGGAAAGAGGTCGTCGTCGCCGCCCGGGGCTGCCTTTGTTGTTGATTTCCTTTGTTGTTGATTTGCCACGTGGAAAATCGTCTACCCAGGGAACTCTTCATCAGCCGATTATGCAAATGATTATTTTATTCATTCTACATGGAAGAAGCTATTCTGCCCTCGAGACTGGTCCCAGTTCCGCCCTTGTCCTGTAGCGAACCAAGTCCCCCCGATGGGGCTTGTTTTTGGGTGGGAATAAGAGGTCTCCCGTAAGTGTGCTTCTAGCTCGATAAGGAGTGATTAACCCCTCCATTACTGACTTGCGGCAGGAATGGTCCCAGAGCAGCCCTTTCTATGGGATCTAGGGGATCGCTATAGAATCGGATTCTTTCTGATTCTTTTCACATTCATTCCACGGAGCAGGGTGAATTTATCGAGACTCGATGCTACGGAGCCTGGCTCCCATTTGTGCCTGGCTGCCCATCTACTTTGATCTCTTTTATCTTAATAAGGGTATGGCGCCTCTCCTTCGCTTTCTAGGCTCGAGAGACCTACTGCCAAGAAAGAAGCCCTAGGAGCTGGAGCTGCAATGCCTATTTAGGAAAGAAATATCGGTTGTAAGATGCACTCTGAGATGGATTGCCTAGAGCATTGAATTTAGCCTTTCACCATTCGCCTAGCTCCATCTAATCTATTTTGTCCTTATCTTTTATTACCTTAGGAATCCTGGGAAGCTATTAAAATACAGTAGCCACTAGGAACTAGGGAATAGAATAAGCTATGAGGACTTCCTTACTCAACTAGAATAGAGACAGTAAAGCTACCATCCCACAGGTCAGATTGAAGACCTCTCTTTCCTCTGAACTTCACTAGCTGCCCTATTCGCTTAGCTACTTGCCTCAGGTATTCCCACAACAGCGGATAAAACAACAGCGGATGGTAGCATCGGGTGTCAAAGAGCTCCTATCTATCGGTTGCATCCTTAGGAACTACCTACACCGGTCGGGGTCGAGTGATCAACACCTCAGGGGTTTAGGGGTGCTTCTCCGCTTCTCCTGCTGCGACTACCGAGACTCTATTTTCAAGGTAAAGGCCCACCAGAGAGAGGCAGGTGCTTTCATGAATGAATGCGGTAAACCAATCAATCTTTTCGTTACATATCGGGGACAGGGAACCAGCCCAGCTAACTCGATTTCCCAAAGAAAAGAGAGGGCGCTCTTCCAATATTGAGCTCCTAGCTCTCCCTCTCGATTTTCAAAAGTATATAGAAATTAACGGCAATGGGAGTGAGTGAACTACCCGGGGAGAAAGGGGCAACTACCTCTCTATAGAAGGGAAAGGAAAGGTAACTTCTACTGTAAATATTCCATCTTCTGAGCGAGAATACCCTTCCCTACACTCGGTAGCTAAAAGCTTGTGAATGCGCCTGCCCTCGTAGGATGAGGACTTGCCTGATTCTTTTGGAGGTGATGAGATATTTCCTTTTGTTGCTGTGTGCTCAGTTAGCTATTTTAGAGGTTGTAATTGATGGCGATGTTGCCGTTGCATCTGCTGTATTGTTCTTTGCTCGTTAAGCAGGACTGAAGCTTATTTTTGAATAAACAAACAGCACTTTCTTTATTTTAGGCGCTGCTTCTGACTCTCCGCCTTCTTTAGGGCGATCGGTCCTATGTTCAAAGGGTGATGCACCACGTAACCAACCCAACCCCTTTATTTTATGGTTCGAATCAAGCGAAAGCAAAGGCATTACTTTTGGACTAAACCAGCAACCAAGACTTAGCAATGGCGTCCTCTGCAAGCGTAGCAGTTGGTGGAAGGTGGTAGAGGGGGCATATCTTACGTGAAGGGATTTCAAGCGCTTCACTTCAACAGTTCAGGAATGTTCGGGCTTCACTTCAACAGTTCAGGAATGTTCGGGCTTCACTTCAACAGTTCGGGGATTTTGGGGCAGGAGAGTGATTTGGGAATTCAATGAAAGAGTTCGTCCTATCATTTTTAGCATTTTTCGAATAAGATGTTTATGAAGGTATTATTATCGCTTAGCGCTTGTGCTAAGGAACCTCCAACTCTCTTCTTTGAGGATAGCTCCCCTCTTCTATTCCGGACGGGGTTTATTATATTTATTATATTAATTAATAAGAAATAGAGTCTCACTCAATATTCAAAGGATCTTTCATTGATCAGAAGGTGTTGTTTCTTTCCATCCCTAGGTTGCGGTTTAGAAGCACTTCATAGTTTGTTATCCGGAACTCCATTCAAAAAGAGAGGAAGAATAGGTTGTTATGGTATGGTCTTTGTATGTCCCGATGGATATAGAAATGTATGGTTTATACTAAACCGCCCCAAAGCCTTGGATGATCGGATAACCACTGAGACTCTTTGATTCCCAGTTCCATATAGATAGTAGTGAGTCTTCCTCCGATGCGAGGAGGGATGAAGACTGAATCGTGCTTCATCCCTCCGATGCCATCCATCAAATAGAAAGATGCACCTTCTTCTGTAAGCCTATCTTTTCCCCGACAACATACTCCAATTACATGTGTGAAGCATAGTGCCATTGATCGGAAAGGTCAGAACACATCGCTACTAATGCCGCTTTCACATAAGAAAGTGGAGGAGGTGCATCTTTCTATTTGACAAACTTTGGTCTATATACGCAATGAATGGTGAACTTAGACGAGGCGATCAAAGAGTTCCACCGGGACCGCTGGTGCTATGCCCTTTCTTTATGCTTGTTAGAAAGTAGACCCCCTTAGTAGACCGGACCGTCTGTCCTACTAATTAGTAGTGAAATGGTTCTTTGTTTTAGTTCTTTTAGGACAAGCTTAAGTAAGTCCGGTCAATCAATCAATAAAGCATTCCATCGAGCCTCTGTCCTTTATAAGGCAATTCTGTCTCGAATCGTAGGGGAGACAAGGTTACGCGCAATGAAATGATCTTTGTTCACTAACTAGCTTCAAATCAAACTAACGAACGAAACGAGTGGAATAAACGAGTAAGACAGACGGAAGACTCACTACTTTTATTCCGTCCGTTCGTTCCGGTGTGAGTGAGTGAATCAAACGAACTCAGTACTGGGGATACTAACAAACAAAGATACAAAGATCATTTCATCGACTAAAGGAGCTAACGACTCCTCGAAGCTCGACTACCTAGGCTTAACCCACACCTGGGAATGCTGGTAATGTACGCCCGCTGGCCTCGTTCTTGAATTCAATAAATTGTGAGCCAATATATCATCTTTCTCACGGATGAGGCATTTCATGGTCTAATACGGATGAGAACTCCTAGCCGATAGCCCAGAGATCTTTACTAAGCTGATATCCCCGAATTCATTCATTACAGTAATCAATCTATTTGATTTGACAAACTACGTACCAAACAAAGGTGGCGAAGTGGCCGGGGTGGAGCTTCCCGACAGAGGCTCAACACGAGCACAGGCGCAGTTGCTGGGGAAGAGCAGCCTTCCTGACACAGGCAACAGAATGCGCGCTTGGACGAAGAATCCCTATTCTATCTATTTTTGGAAAATAGAAGGCCGATCTCGGGCCACTCCTGGAATCAAATAAGTGCTTCCTTCCTGGACGGTAGGAACTTCTACCTTGATTGAATAGGTATCATCTTATTTAGACTGACTTACATCCGGCATTCTTCGGGATTTCACTTCGGCCTTCTCCCCTGTCTTCGTACCCGCAATTTGAAATAAAAAAGATTTGGGACACCAGAGGGAAGAGCCTATCTCTTCTTTGCAACGAAAAATCCCGATTTTAAGTCAATTTCAAATTTCTAAATCGAAGTTATAGTTATTAAAAATACAAGTATCTAAGGAAAAGTGATTGCAACGAAAAATCCCGATTTTAAGTCAATAAAAATTCGATTTCAATCGAAGTTATGGAAAGGATTCTTTTATTGGTTATTTAGATCTTGACTGTTTTTTTAACTCGCTTAGGAAACGAAAAATCCCGAGAAAATGCTTTCTTCTCTTATTGGATCTTTAGTAAACTTTTATGAACTTTCCTGTTTTTTTAACTCGCTATAGATTAGAATCGAATTCCTATTTCTTTCATCACTCCTGATAAAGTCAAGAAGAAAGAAGAATTCGAGGGTAACGATTTAGTTACGATGGAGATAACTCTTTCCTCGATCTAAAGATCTTTTACTCGCGCGTCAGTCAAAGACATAGAATTCAGTCCTGGACGATCTCGTTGCTGATTTGAAGTCTCGTCTTTACCCTGCTTACTCTGATCTGGTAGTCTAAAGCATTGGATTCAATGCAAGAATCAGTCAGTCTGAAAGATTCAATTCCTATGTTTGCGGAGTGAGATTAGTTGTTCTCTTTAGTTAGCGTGGAAGAATCAAACAAATTTCAGCCAATTACTCTTCCCTGATCTGCCCTATCCCCTTAGATTCAATGCCTTCTCTTCCCCGGGAAGTTTTTGACGAAGTAGCAGTTGAATTGAAGATTATCGCTGCTAACTTAACAGATCAATAGGATCTTAACGCCTAATCTATTACTAAACCGGGCTAATCACCTCTTTGAACCAGAACGAGGACTTAGTAAAAGGTAGCAGCAGTCTTGGAGTAAGGTAAGTTACGGAGTAAGTAGCCCTCTTTGAATAAGTTAGGGAGTGAATTCTAGTCGTCTAGGCAAAAGTTACAGGCTTTGACGTTAGGAATGCAAGATCTCATCCAATTCCCCTAGATTCACAATAGGTAATCCTATCTTTAGAGATTAGGTTTGTCTTCAAATAGGTCAGTCGTCTCTATTAGGATTAAGTTACAGGGGAGCTAGGGTATAAAGGAAACTCTCTTCTTTCCTTCGTGACCCGCATTCCTATAGAGGAGAGTTCAGACTTATAGCCAGGAAAGACTGAGTCTTAGTAGTAGAATACAATCCCGACAGGAAAATGAGAAGAAAGCAAGGAATTTCTTCTTTCAAGCCCTTCCTTTGAATGAGAAGAACGGAAATGGAGAAAAACAAGAACTGTAACTCAAAACTAAACCAATAAGCCTCGGCCGAAGAGCTGCTATTCCCTTTTAATCAATTCAAATACCCTGGGATGAAATGCCAATAGCCTTAACTTTGACTGCCATATCCTTTCTATTCTCATCCCACTCCCAATTGGGAGAAAACCGTAACTAATAACATAAAATAGGAGGGGCCACGGATCTCCCTGTCCCTCTTATAATAGCTTAACCCAAAGCCGTCAATTCTATTACCCAAATGCCATAGATAAGAAGATCTATTTGATCTGACAGCTTCTTCACTGCCTATTCACTTCCTAAGCTCCTACCTTCACTCGACAGAGTAAATGTAAATTCAGTAGAATCGAATCAGTTACTTCGTTGTAAAAGCCTGATAATTTCTTCTTATCCCACTGGTACTAATATATAGTAAGATAATTGCAAAGTAAGTTTGTGCAGAGAGGTTTTGAAAAGACTGAAAGGAGAGGCTAATCATTAGAGTTCCATTTATCTATTGAGTTCTATTGAGTCAGCACTTTCTTTGATGAGACGGAAAAGAGACTTATTTCAAGTCTTCCCAGAGTGAATTCTAGTCAGTACAAAGCTTCGTACCTGAAATCCATTGTGACGCTTCTTTAGGATTGACTTAAGAAGTAGGTAAAATAAGTCAGAAGCAGCAAACAACTCTAACGATTTAGTTACGAAAGCGGGAAATCAGTCTAAGTCCGAAGCCAGAGTTAACTCTTTCTATTTAGTTACACGCTCTTCCTCTAATTGAGAAGGAAGAAATGCCTATTTATGCCCTACTCGATCTATTTGTCTTCAAGCCAGTAATGTGATTGAAAAGAGCGGGAAGTCGGGACTGAGCTCCCAGATGCAGCTAGTAAAGGATAGGTTCTTTAAGAGATCTCCGCACTGAATGCTTTGTTAGTTTCAAACCTACTTTTCTTCTCTATTGGTCTATAGTAATATCGACTGACGGCTTGACTTTCTTTTTAGTAGTGACGTGTTCTCGACATGAAGTCTTGATATTGAGTCACAAGCCCGGTGGGAAAGGAAGTAAGACGGCGTAAGGTTCAAGGAGCGATGTCTTTAGTCTTTATTAACCTTTGATGGCATCATATTGCAGATTGTTGGGATTGACTTACGAAAGCAAGAGCATAGAAAGCAGCAAAGAACTACGAAGTCAGAAATAGCAGCTAAAACGTATCCTCACGCCTCTTCACCGAGTGAAAGACGTATTTCTTTCTTCACTGTAGAAATTACGTATGTTGAGAGGTTTCTTAGTCTCTTCACGTAAGGCTTTGGTTGATCTAATGGATTGACTTATAGACTGTCTTCCCAGACTAGTCTACATGGTAGACTAAGGCCCTAAAGAGTTCCCCTTTTTCGATCTATTGATAAGCTGGAGATAAGGCCTTATCTTCTATTTAGTATTTAGTAGTTAGCGTGGAAATCCTTAACAAGGAAAGCGGTTAGCTTGAAGCTTTCTAAGGTATATAGTCTCGTCGTAGGCTTTGAAATAGTTACCTGGTGAATAACATCAAATTCCCTGCAGTAGGCTTCTTTCGCTCCTCGACTGACCTTGTCTTATTAAAAAAATGCGAGCTGCTACGCTCCTCTCACATTCGTTCGAGTGGCTTTCGCTCCTCTCTTACTAGTCCCTGGGATTCCCTTCCTGCATTAATGTAAAGTAAGGGCAGTTTGAAAGAATAAAGAAGAAAGTGTATCATTTCCCCTCCTGCTGAATATGATAAGGTAGAGGGAGCTTTTAAGTCAGAAATGGAACTAGTGTTAGCTTCAAGCTATTCAAGCGTCAGAAGGTCTATAGGCTATTCCCTTCTCGTCTACAAGAGGAAGGATGACTGAGTGACCTGCAAGCATCCTTGACTTCGTTTCAGTCTTGACCCGGAAGTCACTTAACTACGCTATCGGAGAGAGAAGACTTTGATGTTCTATTTGTAATACAATCCCGTCCCGTCCTGTGAATGAGAAGGCTGAGATTCCGTGTTACACGTCCTTATCTTCTATTTCAGATCCCGGCTCTGCTCTGCCAATGCCCCTATGACGCTCAGTGGGAACATACTGAGGAGAGTTAAGAATTACAGGCTTTCTCTTAGGAATTTCTTTAGCTGTTTCATTCCCAGAAGTTAGATCCGTAAAGCAGTCAGGAAGAGATCTTTCTATTGTGTTAGACGACCTTAATGCGGGAGGAAAGGCTGCAAGACTGAAGTCATTCGATTTAGTTATTATACGGGAAAGAGTTCTAAGAAAAGCAGCCATAGAGTTTGATACCTCTGCGGAAAGAATATATGATGAGGAGACTTTAAGCTTAGGAGCTAGTCTTTCCCGCCAACTCCCCTCTATAGCTACGTGAAAACTTATCCTAATGAGTAAGTTGCAGCCGAAGAAGAGAATCCCTTACCTTGCAGGGCTGACTCTCTTTCCTGATGGTGAATAGCCCTCTTTGAAGAACGACGTGAGGAAAGAAAGGAAGTAAGAAAGTATGGATCTTAAAGCCTCGGATCATCCTATTACCGCCTGACGCTCTTCTCATGGAAGGCAGGTAGTTAGAAAAGCCCCAGCTTCAACAGATCTAGTGGGCAAGGCAGCCGAAAGATCATATTCTTTATCCACTGCTGAATCTGATCTTGTAGACAAGGAAGTTTCAATCCCGCGATGAAATGCTAGCCAGTAGTCGGTTAGCTAGCTTCCAGCTATAGATGAGAATAGTAGCCTTATTTAGTTATTAGTTAGCAGGCTTTCTCCTAATGACTTCATTTAGCAGTTAGCGGGAAAAGTGAAAAGGCAGGAGCATTGACCGGACTTCAGTCATTCTCTTTTGGTACATTCCCGATGGGATTAGTCTTGCTTGCTTTAGTAGACCCGTCAATCTTGAATTGAAATTCAGTAAGGGACTTATCAGTCTTTTCAATGTCCCCGTTCTCACTGACTATTTCTATTTCAAGGTCCCAGTAAGCCATATATGAATACGAATGCCTGGGCAGAAAAACCAGTAGTCAAGGAAACTGTCTTAGAGTCTTCCAGTCTTCACCTCTGGGACTATCCCCGCTGGCTTCTCATACCCAAGAAGTCAGACTAATGCCTTTGATTCAGTTCTTAGTCCCATGGAATCTTATCCTTCTGAGGCACAACCTGAGACAGAGAAGCCACAGATAAAGACTGATTTTCTGAGAACACGTCACTACTAACAGTCACCTAAAGCAACTCCACCAATTAATCTCACAATCGAGTAGGAGGATAAAGACTAATGAAATCTCTTTACGGGCTGGTAGACGAAAGAGAATGACTGAAGTTCGCCTTCTGACTTCACAGTGCTTTCCTAACTCAATAGATCGAAGAAGCGTTAAGGTTAGTAGTTACGCTTGTTCGATGTTAAAGTTGAAACGGAGATATGTTTTTCCATGGTTATTGGATTTTGGAGTTGGTCCTTTCTTTTGGTACCAAATCTTTTTCGTTACAGTTGTCCTTTGTTCCCTTTTCCCTAAATCTAAGGAATAGAAAGACTTGAGTATGGCTCACAATATTAAAACGGAATCTCCTGCTTTCGGTAACTAAATCGTTAGAGTTCTCTCCGGCTCCGGCTTCTGTTCTCATAGAGGGTATGAAAAAGAGAGATATAGAGGATGCTTGCAGGTCAACACTAAAGTAAAAAGATTCTAACCTATCGCTTCATTCCTAAAGCAGTAAGTCTTCCAAGCGAGAAAAAGCTTATTCTTAAAGAAAAAGAGGACGAAACCAGAAAAAGTTTGCGCGCTAGCGCGCAAAGCCTTAATTAATTATAATTCTTTCGAGCTGTAGCTTGCTCTGTAGGATAGTAGGGCTAGTGAAGTGCCCAATTGTTTTGGTTGTTATTAGTTAATAAAATTCGGATTTCTCTGTTACCGAAAGCTCTAACTCTGCCGTCCTCTTTTAGGAAGAGGGCAACTGATGTGCCCGGGAACTCAGACTTGTAGCTTGACTTCTTGTTGCCTTTCTGCCCTTGCTTTGAACTTGCTGTTAGGCGGCCGTTTTGAAGTGTTTTACACAAATAGAACGTCGAATCTCAGGCTTCTCTGAGAACTACCTCCCGTCTAAAGACTTCCCCGTGGAGATCAGGGAATAGCGAAATAGCGAGATTTCGTTCTGTTGGTCGCTAGCGGCCTTTTTCAGGCCTTATCTTTCCTACGTAACTCCCGGATAAGGGAGTTGGCCGATTTGGGGCTTTTGAAGTGATTCAAAGGGTGTTGAAATCGATTCTTTGTAATAGCTTTGTAATAGAATCCCAGGGATAAGGAGCGAAGCAGCTCGAGGGGCTTTCCGCTCCTCTCGTTGTCACGCTTCGCTCATTAGTCCTTGCATACGCCGATGATTCAACTCCGTGCTTTCGTGGAAGTCTCACCTATCCTTGAAGTATGACGTCTATAGTTTCTCCCTGCGGGAAGCATTAGCACCTCAGCTCAGTACGCATAGAAGTGAAGTCTACCTCTATGACGCTCTACTGGCTTGAAACTACTTATACCAGGAACCCGAGCCTACTGAATCTGGTTTCAGTTCCGATGAAGCGTCCCTCCAGAGCAAAATTGACCTGCACAAGGAAAGATCAATGAAAGTCGAAAGTAGATGGAACTACATCTTCTTCTCTTTCCCTACTTTTGCTTGTTTACATAAAAAGATGAGTGAAGAGTGGGCAGGACTGGAGGAATCAGAGGAATCGGACTTTCTTCTTTTTTATTATGCGATTTCTAACCACACTCTTCAGATTCAATGGGAGCATTCACTCTCCCTCTCCCGTCCATCTCAAAGCCGAAGCTTTCCTACAGCTCCCGACTCCGCCTTTTCTCCGACGCCGGTATCATAATTCCAAGACCAATCTGGAATTGGTGAGAAAATCGCTGATGCGAACTCTAACCGTGCTACTGAAAGCACTTTGTGCATCTTCTGTTGCCGGGAAGAAAGACGTGTTGGGTCAGTCCGGCACGTCACGCTTGCTAATACGGCCCGACTGCCCCTAGACTTTGATCGATCGACCGACGTAGGGATTTGCATGGGGCCTTGCGCGTCGCGTCGGAGATTGTATTACAATATACGTTTCAATGGGCGTAGGTACAGGGGGTGTGGCGTACGCCACTGACTTTCTGGTGTGCAGGATGCACTTCCCACATGAAAGTACAGTAGGCCTTGGAGCCCTCATCTGTAGGTACTGCAAGGTGTGATGATCGCATATGCGGAGCAGCTTCGTTCGAGGGCCGACAGTCAGCACAAGGGCCTGCGGGCAGGGGGAAGACCCCGCCGAGTAAGGCTTAGGCCGGCTGACCACTTATATTGGAAAGGCAGGTCGAACAGCACTAGTTCCGGCCGAACCCAGACAAAGGAAAAGGTTTCAAGGAAGCAGGTGTCTTCGGAAGTTTATTGTCTGTATTTTTTTCGTCTTAAAGAATTTTGACTTAAAGGCATCAAAAGATGAGTGAAATGAAATTATAGAATATAAAAGAATAAATGAGTTGAAAAACGAAGAGCATTCCGAGATTTTGACGAAAGTTCGCCGAACACAACACCAGGTTATACGGGAAAAGACTAAAAGGTATGAAAGCTGGTAGTTAATTTCACTCTGTATCGAGACGGTATACCCAAGTAGATCTATATGTGTACCAACCATCTATCTGAAAATGGAAATTCTTTTTCTTTTTCTTTTTCTTACTGATCGAGAATAGGAATCAATGGGAGACGATCACATTGCATAATCTAAATCCAACATCTCTTATTCTGCCTTGCCTCTTCCTTCAGCTGTTTCCGATACTGAGATGAAGTGACTTCTTTTACGGATGAACTCAAAGTAGAGTAGCCTAATAATAAGGAAAAATCATGCTACGCCATAGCGTGATGCTTAAGACATGCATAAACGGTCAGAGGCGCAACAAAGGAAAGTGAAATTATAATTTCAAGACTGATGCGTTTCAATAGAAGGCAGGCGTGTTCTTGAAAGCGATAGAAAGACTTACTCTTTAACGTCTACCAGTGCTAGTCGAATCAACACAACTCCTTTTATCGCGCTGACGAGAAGGTTCATTTCATCCACTTAGAAGCATTTTTGCCATAAAAAAAGATCTTTTAGAAAAGCACTTATGCGACTTGAAATTTCATTTCGCTATTGCTAAAGAACAGAACTAAGGCTATTTATTTCTTCTTTTCTTTTTTCATTTCTTCACCGGGCTTGGACCATGTCTCCCGAACAATCTCAGTACATATGGCGCAAGACGATTCCACATATCGAGGTCGGAATGGGATCGGGTGTTTTCACGTCTCACCGTAGTGCCCGGTTTGTCTTTCTTTCCGATTGATGAACAAGAA